GACCCAGGATTCTATTTTCTCATCAATCCAATCACCGTTCACCCCTTTTCTTTTTCTTATCAATGAATAGATCTCTTTACTTGTACGACTTAGATGTCTCGTATTTCTCGAAAAAGCGATTCGATTGATGGGATTTTGTATGATACTTCTGAGATCGATGAGATTGATATTCAAATATTTCTTCTTAGAACGTATTGATTTGACCCCATAAGCGGAACCACCAACCAATAGCATGTTGCCACCAGAAGCAGAAACCCGTATTTCTTCCAGAAAATCTCCTAATTGTTCCAGAGCAACTAGAAAGAGATTCTTTAACCAGAAAGAATTCAGTTCAGATTCAGATGTAGGATACCTATCCAAAAGTTTTCGCAACTCAATCATGTATGATGGAATCATCAAAGATTTGATCTTTTCTAACTCTGTCTGTAACTCACTAGAGGCTCGGGAAACAAAGAGAAGATGTATGCGAACGAGATATCCAGCAACAAGAAGAAGGAAAAGGATTGAATAGAGGAACTCCCGAGCATTTGTTAATCTCAGATGTGTCCATATCAATGGAACGGGTGACTCATTATTTCGATGAATCGTTTCTTCGGACAGAAGGAGATTCTGTAAACACTTACTCGAAATCTCACTTATCAGACTCGAAATCTTACTTTTCAGAGTCAGAGTCCATTGTGGAAGAATCTTCTGAGGAATTGGCCATGATATATCTGATACATGCATAATATCTCTCAAAAAGGATACAAATTTGTGCCTGCTACTTAGTATCCTTAGTATCGGCAATGGTTCTGAAAAAATCTCTAAAAGGGTGGTGAAATTTAGATATTTCCACCCTGTCGAAGTAAGGAACCATGGCATATATGTTTGGAAGAGATTCCATTTTGAGAGATTGAAAAGAGCACCATCTCGTTGAAAGGTTCTATACATCTGCCCTTTCTCAACGCATTTCTTTAGAGAAAGACTCCGTTTTTTTTTCCTCTTTCCAGATGGGAAATCCTTCTCAGAACATGGAGTGTGAATCAAATCCATGTTTGAATTGAAACTGAGATACTCATGCAAGTTCTTCCCTTCTGAATCAGATAGATTCATATCTGAAAGAGGCTGACAATAAGTTCTTTCAAAATGAACTATTTGTTCCTCTGTTAGAGGTGTTGTAGAAATGTCTGCGATCGAGTAAATAGCTCTACGAACGAATGGCTCGGATCGAGTTGGAAAATGGAAAAATTTGTACAAGTTATACCTTTCGTCACCACTTTGTGTAAAATCGTTAGGTATAAATATGTCAGATACCTGTGACTCGATTGGCAAAATAGTCTCTCTCTCCCCAAAAATATGTTTTTTTTTACCGACGCACGAAGAAAATATTTTGTTGCGAATGAACAAGATAGTGAGGAATTGTCCATATGTAGGATCATAATTATTGATACGGGTCTTTTCCACATAAAAAGGGAATCTTTTGTTACAATAGAACCAGAAGCGATTTGGATCATTCAAGAATCGAAGTGGATTTGCTTTATAAAAAGAAGATATCAATGAACTTCTATGAAATGGTTTCACGGGATTCAGCCAATTGTCTCGATCATGGAATATCATTGATAAATAGGAATCCGTGTTATCAAAGGATTTCCTGCGATTATTTCTAGTATGGAATGAGTCAATCACCCACTTTGGTATCTTTTTGAAGCAAAATGGTAATCTTGTTCCTCCATTGATCAAGGATTTCGGTCTTTTGGAAGTATCATGATCATCCAATAAGAAGGGTTTCAATTTATTCAAATGAACGATTTGAACACCTATTGATTCTAACAACTGATTGCGGAGTTGATCATTCGGACCTTTCAATTCATAGATGTGGATCTCGGACCTATGAATGGGGGTATTCCCGATACTCACAAAGAAAAGGGGAAGTGACTTGGACAAAAAGAGAAGTGACTTGGACAAAAAGAGAAGTGACTTGGACAAAAAGAAACGAAGTGACTTAGACAAATCTTGTTTGTCTATAACCTCGGACCAATCAATCGAATATTGATTAATACGTAACCGATCGAACACTACTTGAAAATGGTTCTTCTGTTCAGAAAGGAAATGTTCCAAATGTTCCTGGAAATTCTTGCTCCCATTGGACCATTTGTATCTATATACATCAGGATCCCGATTCATGGATCTCCCGGTTCGAGAAATAAGAGGATCAAACCATTTCTTCTGACTCTTTTTCAAATTCGATAAATGTTGGTTGATCGTATATTTCATTATAGTTATATGATTCAGAGTATCATTTCCTATTTGATCCCTTTGAATTCCATATTCGAAGTTGTGATCGGATCTATTCATTAAAAAGAATCGATTAGATACATTTCTTATGTACCCATAGATTTGAATCAGATTTCGGATCAATCTATATTGATTGACTGCCTCCATTATGTTGTTGCTAGCAAATACCGCTGTTTTTCGTTTTGGATCTTCCAAATCATTCCCGCAGTAGATCCGGGCCGATTTT